CCAATTTTTTTTTTCTCTTTATCATTCAGGAAAGACAAGAAAATCTCAGGATAGCAAACATTCTCTAGAATTTCTCTTAGATTCGAACCCATAGCTGATGATAGAACTAGAATAGATATTTTCTGTTTCCTACTCACACGAGCCCAGATCCTTGCTTTTCTATCAATCTCTAATTCTAATCTTCCCCCCCAATCTGATATTATGGTGCCCGTATAGACCGAAATTCCGTTATGGTCCAATTCTGACCGGTAATAGATACCGGGACTTTGTAATATTTGATTGATCACAATTCTGTATATTCCATTTACTATAGAAGTTCCCAGGGAATTCATTAAAGGAATGTTTCCAATAAAAATAGTTTGTTCTTGCATATCCCTACTGGTTTTCCAAATTAATCCCGCGGATACATATAATTCAGAAGAATATGTGAGTAATTCATATACAGCATCTCTTTCTTTTATCAAAGGTTCTACCAATTGATATGTTTCCACAAATAATTGAAATTCAATTTCTTGATCTGTATCTTCAATTTTTGGAAACTTATAAAGTTCTTCTGTTAAGCCCTGATCAATGAATCTACAAAATCCTTCAAATTGTATCTGATTAAAACCAGGTATTGTAGACATTCCCTCATTTCCATCCCCGAGCATTTTTAATTTCCTATTAATCGAAAAAATTCCATTATTGTATTGACCCATTTTTCATCAAATCATATGGATTGATCTAGCAATGATGGAATTTCTATTGTGTTTACTGAATCACATGAAATTTTAACCAACTCCATATATGTAATGTATAAAATGCATCTGAACGAAGGAAAAAAGAGAATTTTATACTCAAATTTAAATTTGTAACAGATACAAATGTAAAGGAATTGATAAATGCCACTTAGACTTATGGACTTTTGTCTAGAATCTCAAAAAAAGTGATTCAATTTCTACCATCATTTTTATGATATTACATATTCCAATCCTATTGGATACCAAAAAAATAAATGGATTCAGGATTTGATCTGTTCGATAAGATAAAGACATAATAACCATCAACTCTCTATTTTTGTTTGATGTTTTTTGAGCACTTAACCTTACCTTTTATGAGAATTCTTTGTTGAACAAAGAATTCTCATAAAAGAAAGATCTTTTTACCTATTTTTTAGTAGAATACGATTAAAGTGCATAACATAATAAGAGGGCTTGTATTCATTAAACATGTGTAGATAGCTATCTATATCTATATTGATTTCCTCTGAGAATTGCCTATAGACATCATATATAGTATAGTAGATAAGATACCCATTCATTTATTTGTAGAACAATTTATGTTTCTGGGGTTTACATATACTTCTATTTGCTGTTATAATTGAAATTGGAAAGGATTTTTTTTATTGAAAAGCATCAATACTGATTAGTTATGTATCAATTTATATTTTCTTATATAGTGAAAAGACCACCTTTCAAAGACAATTTTCGATTCAAATCCAAGAATCATTTATGAATTTACAGTCACATTTAATAGTTAATGGTTCCAATTTGTCCCGAATTTTTGATTTTGTGACTGAAAAACCACATTTTATTTTTCAATATAAAAGAGAGGGAAGGTTTTTAGATACAAGATGAAAGTACAATAAAAATACAATAAAAAAAAGAAGTTTAGTAATTCCTCCACCCCAAGCAAAGGGGGAATATTTTCATCTATTTTGTATGGTATCATTTTGGCGGCATGGCCGAGCGGTAAGGCGGGGGACTGCAAATCCTTTTTCCCCAGTTCAAATCCGGGTGTCGCCTGATTAACAAAAAACTCTAAATCCCTTATTTTTTTGATTTTACTGATATGATATAACTCGCTGAATTTTTCCTGAGCAGAAGCAAACGGAGGAAGGGGACTCTTGATACTTGCTTGATTCTAAACATCTGGAAGTTCGGTGGTTCTATAGAGCTAAAGTGCTGTAAATCCTTGCTCTAGGATTCAAGGATATAGTAGTCGAAGGACTTTTCTAGAAAGATTTACCAATTACCAATTCCCTTCCACTACTAATGTAATGTAGTGTTTTAATTACTAGGTTTTGAATTAAATTGGATAGTCCGACGAAAAATCTAATTAGTGGTTGTGGAAAGGGCTGAAGATACCAGACTCATGGTAGTCTCTAAGTACTGAGGCATTCAATTTAATTCGATTTAATTCGATGGAAAATTAGCTTTTTCTATATCAAATGCAAAAAAAAAATAAATTCTTTCTTTTCAATAAATCAATAAACCCCAGTCAAGAATGGAATAGGTGGTCCTCCGATTCTTTCACAGAAACAACCTTTAGACAGTAAGGATTAGATCAAATGGGAAATAAAGGTATGTGATAGATAATGATCTATCTTGGTTCGATATTTTTAGCCCTTTAACCTTAATTAAGATTAAGGACAAGAAAAGAAAAAATAAAAAGAAAAAATAGGTCTTATTTTTCCTACATCTTATTCATACATCTTAGGAAGATTCGATTCCCTTGATAC